CCTATGGGACGGAAATAGACACAGTTCACTTATCACGATGAATTATATTTGTTCGATACACTGTTGTCAATATAAATGTTGAGAAAATAATATAGTGGAAAAAAGGGGGGGATCAAAAAAACAAGTAGAGAAAAATTATACAAAGTTATATACAAGTCGCTACCCCCCCTTGGTATTTCTTTAATTGAATTTCATTTGATTAGACGGAAGTTCCTTAAAAACTTCCGCTTTCTTTAAAAGACCCTCAATAAAGAAAATTACTAAATTTTCGTAATGCTACCAGAGAGTATCAAAATCACATTTCCAAATTTTATATTTAGTACATCAATAAACTTAGGTTTTCTCATTTTATTTGTTCGATACACTGTTGTCAATATAAATGTTGAGAAAATAATATAGTGGAAAAAAGGGGGGGATCAAAAAAACAAGTAGAGAAAAATTATACAAAGTTATATACAAGTCGCTACCCCCCCTTGGTATTTCTTTAATTGAATTTCATTTGATTAGACGGAAGTTCCTTAAAAACTTCCGCTTTCTTTAAAAGATTCTGAACAGTTCCTGTGGGTTGAGCACCTTTTTCAAGGAAATATAGAATAAGAGGAACATTTAAATAAGTTTGATTCTTCATTGGATCATAAAAGCCCACTTTTCTAAGATCTTTTCCTTCTCTTCGGGATCGAACATCAATTGCAACGATTCGATAGACGGCTCATTGGGATAGATGTAGATGAACAATACCCCCCCTAGAACCGTATAGGAAGTTTTCTCCTCGTACGGCTCGAGAAAAAATGATTTGATTCAAAGTTTTGTCTATGTATGCAATTCTAATAAATTAAATGACAAATGGGCCTCTAAAATCAATTAGACTATGATTTCAGTCTTTTTTTCTTTTTTTTTCTTCCTGAAAATGAAAAAGAAACCATTCGTACTCATAACTCAAGTTGGATAACTCTCAAATAGCTCAAAGGAAAAATCTTTAGTCAATTTCATTTATTGAGTGGTCTTTACTCCCTTTTGTTTGTCTCGTTTAAAATTCTATTTGGATTCTTTTGTCTGATCCAGTTATTGAGACTATCGAGACAATTAAAATAGTGTTTCCTTGTTCTTAGATCCTTTATCCTTATTTTAAATCATTGGGTTTAGACATTACTTCGGTGCTTCTTAATCCTTTCAAAATGGCAGCAACATACCCTTTTTTGATTTCTTTCTATCAAAGAATCCTATGGACAGTTGATTCCCGCATGATACACTTTGAATCGAAAAAGTTTGATCAATTCCAACAAGTTTTGCTTTTGAATTGGAAACTTGCTCGAATTGGATCCTTTCGATTTCTATATATGGAAGATACATTTACGAAGTTGTTCCAATTGATTAATTGGCATTAACCCTAGATCCTTGCCCCCCAGAAATGAATTAATCCTTTCTACTCGAGCTCCATCGTGGACTATTTACAACCCACCAAAAAAAGAAGGGTTCAAGTGTAACAGAACAAACAATGTCAAGCCAAGAGCACCCTCATTCCTAGATAAATCGAAAATGGTGGATGTAAAAATCCACAACGGATCGTGTCCTTCAAGTCGCACGTTGCTTTCTACCACATCGTTTCAAACGAAGTTTTACCATAATATTCCTCTAATTTGGAACTGGTATGGAATTGATTCAATTATGGAATCATGAATAGTCATTGGTTCAGCTGTCCATAGACGTCGTAATCTAGACTTTTTCTTCTATATATGATATGTGGAACGATTTTTCGGAAAAAGTCTTAGCAAGACAGCATCTTTAACATACATAAATAATATATAGATAATAGAAATATATATATAAACGAATAACTTTTTGAATCTGCATCCGCAAATGACTCAATAGGATAGATTAAACGATTTCCTACTTTTTGAGTACGAAAGATTCCACTTACAAGGAATCATTAAAAATCAAATATTTATTCAAAATATTTCGAACTGAAATTGAAAAAGTTTCCTATTTAGACATCATTATTTAATTTGATTGAATTTAAAGAAAATTGGACAATAAGCATCACGTTTGATCTTCATAGGAAGATAAGTCTTTCTTTTTTAATTGACTCATCACTGATTTAATTTGACTCATCACTGATTTAATTTAAACTAGATCAAAGAAAAGAAGAAAGAAATCCATTTTTTTTTCATGAGATGTATAAAAAAATGATGTAAGTTAAGATTTGAATCTTTATTCTTTTCATCTGATTACGCAAATCAAAATCGAAAAAAATAGGGTGGGGTTTTCGTATCTATCAGATAGACTGAACAGTTGTCACTGTTATAGTATAGATATTAAAATAATTTCAGTTTAAATAATTTAAGGGATCACAAATCTTTTTCACAAAAACCAAAAAATTATTGTCATTGAAATAGAACGATATAGATCGCATATAAGCCAAACATTTCCTCATTTTATATGATTATATGATATCCTCATTTTATATGATTATATGATATATATTTGGGCTGAGTAATATTTCAATAATCGACTCTTTTCATAAAGTGAATAAAAGAAAAGGGATAGGATAAATCACCCCTGCCTCAATCGTTACATAGATTTCCAATTTTTCATTAGAACCAAAGACGAAATACCTAAATATAAATAAAATGAGATTCAAAGAAAAAACATTGGCTCCATAACATATTTCTATATGATATGGAACTTGATCGTTTGTTAATGAGATTCGAACAGACACAGATATTTAAATTAATATGGATTAACTCCTATCCACTCCCCTACTTCTTTCTATGGGAATAATGGAGCATAAAAAAATGGATATGCGCTGGGACGGAAGGATTCGAACCTCCGAATAGCGGGACCAAAACCCGTTGCCTTACCACTTGGCCACGCCCCATTTCAATTTCTAATCTACACTAAGAAACAATAATATTGGTATTGGTTGTTTGTCAACTCCAGTCCAAATATCTATATATCTATAGAATAGATTGGTACTAGGATTTTGATACATATAGATATATAATTCAACTTAATTTATTGATCATTATATAGAATTCAATTAACATATTGTATGAAAGTATGATTTCTTCTATTCTCCTTTGAGAATTGGAGGATTTTTGATTGGGTGGGTTCAAAGAAAAAGAAGGATTTTGTGTCTACCTTACTTACTTTCTTCCTTTTTCCTTATATCAAAAACTCAATCAAAATGCAATTATCTCCAAGAACAAAATGTCTGTTATGCTTAATATCGTTAGTTTGATCTGTATTAATTCTGCCCTTTATTCGAGTAGTTTTTTCTTCGGCAAATTGCCCGAAGCCTATGCTTTTTTGAATCCAATCGTAGATGTTATGCCAGTCATACCTGTGCTTTTTTTTCTCTTAGCTTTTGTTTGGCAAGCTGCTGTAAGTTTTCGATGAGATCCTTAATAATAATTAATATCCTAGAAAATGCATGATTTCTTCGAGAAAAAATTCTAACAATTGAGAAAATCAGATAAGTTTTAGAGTATGAACCCTAGATTCGCACACTGAAATTCTTGGATAGTCGCCATAAATCCGGCTTACCCCCATTTCCTCATTTTTTACCTTTTTCCAATGAAAGACCCTAACCCTATTAGGGTCTCCCCCAATATCTAATTTGGATATAAACGCAAATTTTTGTTAATGAAAAACAAATGAATTTGTGACAATTCATTTCTATTTCTAGAAAAAAAAACCTCATTTCTTGGTGTCAAAATAGGATATGTGGTAGAAAATGGAAGATCTATTCTCTTTTTTTTCCAAAAAATCATCTTGGAGATTGTGTAATGCTTACTCTGAAACTCTTCGTTTATACCGTAGTGATATTTTTTGTTTCTCTCTTTATCTTTGGATTCCTATCGAATGATCCGGGGCGTAATCCTGGACGTGAAGAATAAAATCCAAAGGGTTTTCTTGGTTAATTTTCAAATTTTGAAAATCTTAGTTAAACGTGTGGAATAGATAAAATCCTAAGAAAATTTGAAAAAAAAAATAAATAAAGTCATCAACGGAAACGGAAAGAGAGGGATTCGAACCCTCGGTACGAATAACTCGTACAACGGATTAGCAATCCGACGCTTTAGTCCACTCAGCCATCTCTCCCAATTGAAAAAGATAATTACTACATTACACATAATGTAAGGAGTCTTTCTTTCTCTCTCTTCTTTCTCTATTCTATTATATAGAGAGAGATCCACAAATCAGGAATTTCTTTTATCTAAAAGAGGCGCTCGAACGCGCCAACAATCGAACTAAAGAAGGAAGGCCTCTTTGTGTTGATTTTGTTCGAAAGACCCTTCTTATTCTGATGGCCTGGCCTGGTCAGTACCTAGCCGGGCCCTTTTTTTTGTTCCAACGAATTATAGATAAATAATGATTTATCTGATATCTGATTTGAAAACAAAAAGACTTTTTTGATTATATTCAATTGAATATTTTATATTCAAGCAACAAGAAAAAGAATGTAAATAGTCTTTCTTCTTTTTCTTGTTATATTTGATTTTCATTTTCTGAACTAAAAAAGAAACTATCGATTCTTCCACAATGCATTTTTCTGTTATTATTTTAGTGTTTTTTTCGATCCGTATCATCTATCTTCTTCAGCAAAAGAGAAAACTTTAGTTATTTAATTTAACTTAAATGAAGCCTCTTTTCCGAATCTCATTAAATTTTTATCTCCCCACGAAAAAGTTCAACACTCTCATTTTGATGATTCTTTGATGATCCTATCTTGATCATGCTCAATTATCTTGTTCGACAAAAGGTCCATTTGTATACAATAATCGTATTGTAGCGGGTATAGTTTAGTGGTAAAAGTGTGATTCGTTCTATTAACCCTTTAATAGTTAAAGGGTCTTTCGGTTTTATTCATATTCCGATCAAAAACTTTATTTCTTAAAAGGATTTAATCCTTTACCTCTCAATGATAAATTCGAGAAAAAAATACGCATTCTCGTGATTTGTATCCATGAGTCACTTATAAATTGAAAAGTTGGATTATG